TTAATCAGATATCAATCAAGAGTAAGTAGAATAAGCAAGATTAATCCCTTGTTTGTTATTTGTTAATAGAGTTCCAACGAAAACTACCCATTGAAGGTAATGTAAAAATTGGATAGTTCTCGATCCAATTACTTCATTTATTCACTTGATATCTTATCTTTTCTATCCATCTTATATCAATAAAATAGAATACCGTGTTCTAGAACACGGTATTCTATGGTAGGAATAAGAAATAAGTATGAATAAAACAAGAAAGAGAGGGGGAGGAAATAGTAGAGAAAAAGTTATACAAAGCTATATAGAAACCACCCACACCCTCTGTTTTTTTATTTCATTAATTGAATTTCGTTTGATTAAGGCGAAGCTCTGTAAAAACTCCCACCCTTTTTGAAATATCATGAACAGTTCCTGTAGGTTGAGCACCTTTTTCAAGGAAATATAGAATAGCAGGAATATTCAAATGGGTTTGATTATTTATCGGATCATAAAAACCCACTTTCCGAAGATCTCTTCCTTCTCTTCGGGATCGAACATCAATTGCAACAATTTGATAAACGGCTCATTGGGATAGATGTAAATGAACAATACCCCCCCCTAGAAACGTATAAGAAGTTTTCTCCTCGTACGGCTCGAGAAAAAATGATTATAAGTTATATCTATGTATAGAATTCTAATGTCAAATAGATCCATAAAATCATCAAATCAATTAGACTATTATTTAAGTGCTTTTTTTCTTCTTCTTTTCTTTCCCGAAAAAAAAAGATCATTCGTACTCTCATAACTCAAGTTGAATAACTCTCAAATAGCTCAAAGAAAAACCCTTAGGCATTTCATTTATTGAGTGGTCTCTAACCCCTGTTTGTCTCGTTTAAAATCTATTTTGATTCTTTATTCTGATCTAATTGTTGAGACAATTGAAAATGGTATTTCCTTGTTCCAGGATCTTTATCTTTGCTTTGAATCATTGGGTTTAGACATTACTTCGGTGATCATTAATCGTTTCAAAATGGCAGCAACATACCCCTTTTTGTGATTTCTTTCTATCAAAGAATCATACGAATGATTGATTCCCGCGTGATACACTTTTGATCGAAAACGTTTTCACAATTCCAACCAATTTTCCTTTTTAATTTGAAACTTACTCGAATTGGATCCTTTCGGTTTCTATAGCGAAAATATACTTACGAAGTTTTTCCCACTTATTAATTGGCACTAACCCTAGATCCTTGCCCCTGAGAAATTAATCAATACTTTCCACTCGAGCTCCATCATGTACTATTTCCATTACAACCCAACAATAAAGAGGATTCCAGTGGAACAGAACAAACGATGTCGAGCCAAGAGCACTTGCATTCCGATATAATAAAAAATGGTGGATGTAAGAATCCAAATCCACAGTTGATCATGTCCTTCAAGTCGCACGTTGCTTTCTACCACATCGTTTCAAACGAAGTTTTACCATAACATTTCTATAGTTTGGAACTAGTATGTAATTGATTCAATTAGGGAATCGTGAATAGTCATTGGTTCAGTTGGTACATAGTCATTCTGACCCTTTCCTTATATATGAATAATGAATAGGGAGGAGTTTCTGAAGAAGTCTTAGCAAGAATTCAATTTCACCCAATATTTTATTGTATGCCTGCAATATATATATTTGAAAAAAAAAAAAAAAAAATGGATATGATTCTTCTCTGAATCATTAAAAATCAGAAATACTAATTACATTTTATTCAATAATATACTCTTAAAAAGAAGGTTGTTTAAAAATAAAAAGACAATCCTTATTTTGATATAAATTATTTGAATATAATAGGTATACTCTGGGACGGAAGGATTCGAACCTCCGAATAACGGGACCAAAACCCGTTGCCTTACCACTTGGCAACGCCCCATTTCGATTTCTATTCGATACTAATAAACACTAATATTGGTATTGGTTGTTCGTCAATTCCAGCCCAAATATCTATGAAATAGATTAGATTTTCGCTCGGATTTTTGCACGTGTAAATATAGAATTAAACTGAATTTATTGATCATTACATATAATTCAATTAAGATATTGTATGAATATATGATTTCTTCTATTCTCTTTTGAGAATTGAAGGATTTTTTTTTTGATTGGGTGAGTTCAAAGAAGGCTTTTTTTGTCTACCTTACTTTCTTCATTTTTCTCTTAGATCAATAACACATTAATAACTCAATCAAAATACTATTATCTCCAAGAACAAAATGCTTGTTATGCTTAATATCTTTAGTTTAATCTCTATCTGTCTTAATTCTGCCCTTTATACGAGTAGTTTTTTCTTCGCCAAATTGCCCGAGGCCTACGCTTTTTTGAATCCAATCGTAGATGTTATGCCAGTAATACCTCTTTTCTTTTTTCTCTTAGCCTTTGTTTGGCAAGCTGCGGTAAGTTTTCGATGAGATCTTTAGTACTGTCCTAGAAAAATTCATGATTTATTCGAGAAAAAAGAATTCTAATAATTGATAAGATCAG